GATTCCAATTTTATTATATTTTTTTCTTTATAAAAAAGAAAAAATGAAAAGAATCCAATGGATTTAAAATTATAACTTTTTCTTAAGTAAATTTATTGAAAAATGCTTCTGTACAGTGCTCAATATCTGTTTTACATCTTCTGTGCAAAAATATTCCATTTTCATAAGATCTTCTTGACTGTGATTCAAAAGGTCCAATAATGTATGTATATTGGATCTTTTGAGACAATTATAGGTCCTGGAAGACAATTCTGATTGGTCAATAAAAATACATGTCAATGGAATTCCTTTTTTGTTTTTCTTGAGATTAGTGAATTTGTCTTGAAAGGAAAAAAGGGGTAGATTCCATCTGTTTTCATTTTCCTTGAAATTCATATCCTCTTCCTCTGCATGTAGAAAAGGAATAAATAAATCAATCAAATTACGAGAAGCTTCATAAAGTGCTTCTTTAGGAGTTAAACTTCCATTTGTCCATATTTCTATAAAGAGTATCTCTTGTTTTTCATTCCCATTCCCATAAGAATGAATACTATGATTCGCATTTCGAACAGGCATAGATACAATATCTATAGGATAACTTCCATCGTGAGAGTCATTTGTGGATTTCATACGATATCCGCGATCTCTCTTGATTTGTAATTCAATACACAAATCAATTGGTTCTGTCAGGTTAGCTATATGCTGTGTCGTGTCAACTATTTCTACAGAAGGTGGTGAGATGATATCTTGAGCTGTTATGTATTTTGGACCCCTGACGCAAATGGATGCGTTCCTAACTCCATAAAGATTACTTCTCAATACAATCTCTTTCAAATTGAGTAAAATCTCATGTACTGATTCTTCAATACCTGCTATCGTAGAATATTCATGCAGCACATTTTCAGATGTTGCACGTGTGATACATGTTCCTTCTATTTCTCCAAGTAAAGCCCTCCGCATGGCGATACCTATGGTATCGGCTTGACCTTTCATAAGCGGGGACAGAACGAAACGACCATAATAAAGACGCTTGCTGTCTACTCTTGATTCAACACATTTCCACTGTAGTGTTCGAGTGGATCCTACTACGTCTTTTTGAACCATACTATTATTTTTCTTTTATTTATAATTATTGGATCAGAATCATTGAATCATTCATTTATCTTGGAATCTCTTGAATTTTTATTTCTACACACGTCTTTTTTTAGGGGGGCGACATCCATTATGTGGCATGGGTGTTACATCACGTACGAAACTTAATAGTATCCCATTTCTACGAATGGCTCGTAATGCCGCATCTCTTCCGAGACCTGGACCTTTTATCATAACTTCTGCTCGTTGCATACCCTGATCAACTAATGTACGAATAGCATTCAATGTCGCGGCTTGAGCAGCATAGGGTGTTCCTTTTCTTGTGCCTCTGAATCCAGAAGTACCTGCGGAAGCCCAAGAAACCACCCGACCTCGTACGTCTGTAATAGTTACAATAGTATTATTGAAACTCGCTTGAACATGAATAACTCCTTTTGGTATTCTACGTTCATTCTTATTTGAACCAATACGTGCATTCTTACGTAAACTAATTTTTGCTATAGGTTTTGTCATATTTTATTAGATTCTATTTATAAGAATAAAAAAAAAAAAAGAATCAGAAATCTACAGAAAAAGACGAGGATATCCATTTCATATGAAAACGAATCCTTTCTTATTTCTTTTTACATGTACATGGATTTTCTTTTCAAAAGAAAAATGAAAAAGTTCTTTACCCCTGTCTCTGTTTATGTCTCGGATTGGAACAAATAACTATAATTCGCCCCCGCCTACGAATCAAGCGACATTTTTCACAAATTTTACGAACAGAAGCCCTTATCTTCATATTTATCATTCCTTACTTTCATTCTAAATCTCTTTTTTTTTTTGAAAACAAAAATAAGTTTATTGCATTTTTGAACTTTGAATTATATCTCTACGAAAAGGATGTTTAAAAGAATGATCTAATCGTTCGAATCTTTTTTGCGAAGTCTATAAATTATACGTCCCCTGGTTGAATCATAACGACTCATTTCGATTTTGACTCTATCTCCGGGTAGTATACGTATAAAACTGCGCCGGATTCTCCCTGAAATATAACCTAGAATTAGATCTTCATTATCTAATCGAACTCGGAACATACCGTTGGGTAGTGATTCAGTAATTAAACCCTCATGAATCAATTTCTGTTCTTTCATTCCAGGAAACCCCCTTTAAGTATTAACTAATAGAGGAAGAGTTCTATAATTCACTTCTCCTCTCTATTTTACAAAGAGTAAGTTCGAGAGAAATTTAGGGTATCCTAGGAGAATTACCATATATAACACAAAATTTCTCCTCCAATTTTTTCTAATCGAGCTTCTCGATCTGTTATTATACCTCGAGAAGTAGAAAGGATTACAATTCCCATTCCACCTAAAATCTTAGGAATTTGTTGATAGTTGGAATATATTCGTAGACCAGGTCGGCTGATACGCTTTAAATTTATTTTCTTACCTTTCCTAGTCTTTCTATGTCGTAAGGTTGAAACCAAGAAATTTTTTTGACTTTCTTGATGTTTTCGAACGTTTTCAATAAAACCTTCTCGTAAAAGTATTTTCACAATGTTTTTAGTGATATTAGTAGATACTATTTTAACTCTTCCCTTTTGATCTATGTCAGCATTTCTTATAGAAGTTATTATATCGGCAATAATGTCCCTACCCATGACGAACTATAGTTATTGGTGCCCCCTAATTTTGATATAGTCAACATGCTTCTTTTTTGTTTTATTTTTTATTGAATTCTTTTTTTTTTAATTATTATAGATTCTCAAAAATTATTAGAAATTTCAAATATATACATGAGACACACACAATCTATTAATCGGATCTATTTCAGATATTCTAAGATTCTATTCTATATATAGATAGAAAGATAGGATATATCCTATTATAAGACTTCGGGTGCTAATGAAACGATTTTAGTAAAATTCAACTGTCGCAATTCTCGAGCAATTGCACCAAAAATTCGAGTTCCTTTTGGATTTCCTTCTTGATCAATGATAACCGCTGCATTGTCATCATATCGTATTATCATGCCGTTGTCACGTTTGAGTTCTTTACATGTGCGTACAATCACAGCTCTAATTATTTCTGATCTTTCTAAAGGCATATTGGGCACTGCTTCTTTGATTACAGCAACAATAACATCGCCAAGATGAGCATATCGGTGATTACCAGTTCCTATGATTCGAATACACATTAATTTTTGAGCTCCACTGTTATCCGCTACATTCAAAAGGGTCTGAGGTTGAATCATATCATTTTTATTTTAATCTCTTATTTCAAGATAATGGAAAAAAGAAATATTGTCTGTCCAGAGATAACGAAATCTGTAGTTGTTTTTTTATTCTTAAAACTCCTTCTTCTTTTACTTTTGTTTACCTATCCTGAAATAACAAATTGAGTTCGTATAGGCATTTTGCATGCAGCTATTTCCATAGCAGTTTTGGCTACAGCTTCAGATACTCCACTCATTTCATAAATTATTCGGCCCGGTTTAACAACGGATACCCAATATTCGGGGGATCCTTTGCCCGAACCCATACGTGTTTCTGTAGGTCTTACAGTAACAGGTTTGTCGGGAAAGATACGTACCCATATCTTTCCACCACGACGCGCATATCGTGTCATTGCTCTTCGCCCTGCTTCTATTTGTCTAGCTGTGATCCAAGCAGGTTCAAGTGCCTGAAGAGCGTATCTGCCAAAACAAATATGATTGCCTCGGCAAGATATTCCCTTCATTCTACCTCTATGTTGTTTACGAAATCTGGTTCTTTTAGGGTTATAGTTGATGGTTGTTTCTAAATTCCATCTCTACTGCAGAGCCGGACATGAGAATTTCTTCTCATCCAGCTCCTCGCGAATGAAATGATTCAATAAAATACATATTACCTAGAAATATGTATTTTATTCTATCAAAAGCTATCAAAAGACAAAAGAAAGAATATACTAATTTTTTTATATTGAATTTGTTACATAGGTAGGCTGTATATATAACTAGATAACTAGGCGTGTTTTTTTATATTATATATATATAAAGAATGCTTCTTTCTTTTAGCAAAATCTCTAAAGTCTTTTTCTTTACCTCTATTTAATCTATTTAATCACGCCAATAGTTATCCAATAAATGAAATTCTTAAATGAAATAAAAATAAAGAAAGGTTTCGCGGGCGAATATTAACTCTTTTATCCTTCATTTGTAGGGTCAATTCATAACCATTCAGAAGAAATCCATTTTTTCTTGGTTCATTCCGCCATCCTACCCAATGAATCCTTAGGATTGATTCGTTTTCAAGAAAATCCTATGTAATCACAGGTTCCATCGTTCCCATAACTTCTCTATTAATACTTAGGCCTGAACTCTGCAATGGAGCTCTCAACAGAATCTGTTATTTGTTTCCGAGTCAATCTCCTCAGTTTTTCTTAACCCGAAGCTCAATTAAATTTTTCTCTCTTTTCTATTATTTAGATTCTTTATTTTTCTATCTTTTATTTTTCTATCTTAATTACATACTTACATATATAATAGACTCTATTATATTATCCATATTGATTAGATTCTTTATATTATTATTGTATATTAATATTTATATTAATATTGTATATTAATGTTGATGCTTTATAACACTGCCTTTTTTATGGGGTAATTCTTCATAAACCATACATATGGGAATCATATATCATTTAATATCATTTAGATCTTTATTCTCTCTTTCTATCACCCTTCCTTTTTCCACATCCCTCTTTTTTTTCACAATTCAGAATCAGATTTCTTTTTTATGAAAAGGATTTCAGTTGCTAAAACTATATGATTGATTCAGTCATATAGTAACTGTTTCTTGGGATCTCGACAATACGAAGCAATAAGTTGGTTATGAGTTTTTAGTTTCTTTAGTTTTGATAGTTATTAAGTTTATAGTGTGGTCAACCTATTTTTCTTTTCAGTCT